CGGGGTCCGGAGACAAAATAGGAAAGGTGATTTCACTATATTTTTGACCAGGAACAGGACCTATTACAAGAATATTTTTTTTAGTAGGACGATAACTCTGAAAAGAAAGATTGCCCATCTTTTCTTTCATTTCCGGAGAAATACGATCGGAGGGGGCTAATTCGAATCCTTCAGGTAAAATAAGAACAGCCCCCACATTCAAAGATCCCCGTTTCCCATTAGAAAGAACCTGTTTCAGTTGGATATCATAGGGAATTCTAACAACTGCTTCAAATACAGTATCCGGAAGTACCGCTTGTGGAACCTCAATATCCACGGGCTTATTGGCTAAATGACAATTGGCGCATACAATACGCCCAGTAGCTTCTCGTGGATTCTCATAACCCTGTTGTGCAAAAATGGGATATGCGTGTGAAATAGATGTCCAAGTTATTACATATATAAATATAATGACCGATACGAAAATGGATCGAGTCATCTGTTCCTTTATCCAAGAAAAGATATTTCTATTTTGCATGGTCCAATCATTGATCCCGAAAATTTCTACAATAAATTGGGTAGGTTGCTAGTAGAGTTCCCTATCCACGATTCTGCTATTTTACTGGGATCCAGGAGTCATTTCCCGGATCGGTAGAAACTTAAAAAATAAGTAACATTTTGAATGGTTTGTTTATGTACGAAGTAAAAAAAACATTATGATTAGATTTATATCAGTAGATCATTTTTAGTCATTCATTGAATGATAAATGACTACAAGTGACGGAGATACACGATTTAAATAACGGAAGATCCAATATTTTAAAATTGTATCTAGAATGACTGGAAAGGTGGAAACAAGACCAGATATAATTTGATTATTATGATAAAATCCAAAATCCTTGTAGACAGAACCAATCATTAGTTCCCAACCATGAGGCGAGTGGAATCCAATACATAAATCCGTTAATAAAAGAATAGAAAAAGCTTTTATTGTGTCGCTTAAGTTATAGATAAATTTCCGAACCCAAGAATTAATAATACCAAGTTCTTCATTACCCAGAATAGAATAACCACTTAGAATAGCGAAGCTTATTATATTTGTCGAAAAATGTAAAATGGTATGGATATGATCCTCATTGTACATTTTGACCAATTGGATCGTTTCTTTGTGTATTCCTATATGAAGCTTTTGTATATGTGTATCGGGGTACTCCTTTATCATTTCGTCCAAAAGGAAGAGTTCTTCTAATTCTATGAATTTTTCCAGAACGTTCTTTTCTTGAATATCATTCAAAAAAACTTCGGATTGCCCAGCATTCCACCAATTAGTAACCAAAGATTCCATACTTTTATTAAATGAGAAAGAAATCCACCAGGGCAAAAAAACTATAGATGTAAGATATAGAAGGGGGTTGAATGCTTTCTTTTTTGGCATTTTGAATCTGTGAATTGTTAATGAAACCACCTCATTCCTCGATTCTATCCAATCTGATATTTCCATGAAACATGAGTTCTATAACAAACAGGGTATTGAATCCACAGACCCCCTTTATTTAATTTTAATTAAATTAATTAAATTATTAATTAAAGGGCTAATCCTTAGATCTGGAAACAATATTTTTTTTATTATGTCTTCATTCGAAGCAATTGTATCCTTTCGCTGAATGCCCTAACGAGCCACTTCAAGTCAAGAAATGCATATTTTTCGAATTTCGAGACAAAACAAAAACAGAATTGAATTACAAGATATGATCCATCTATATCTAACATATCAATTAAAAAATATTGGACCCCCAAAATATGAAGTATATATAGTCTTAGTTTTTCGGATATATATGATGAATCCATACTTAGTATACTTGTTACGAGTATGAAAAAATGGAGTTGATTTCCATATACAATCCATCAAAAACTTTTGGTGGAAAAAGCTCTTTGTTTTCTGTTTTCTGGTTGTTTCACACGCGTCTGCTTTTGCTCGAATGAGCGACCTGAAAAAACAAAACAGAACTCAATGCTGCGAAAGCATTCATTCTTCAATTCATTTCAAAATACTTCAATTGGTACGCGCAAAAAATAGGCCAATTCCGCAGCCTTTTGTTCAATTTCTCGTGGAGTCAAATTCTCATCAGTACGAGTCAAAGGAATGGCACCCTGGCCTCTGATTTCCATATAAAGTACACGCCGGGAATAAATACCTTCTTTAACCTCTATTCTAATCGACTGAATATCTCTCATAAGGAATCGAAGAAAGATTCGACGATTTCTTCCAGGGAATCCCCAACGAAAAATACACACTATTCCTTTTTTTCTATCGAATCTATCATAACCACTACCCACATTCCACGAAATTGTGCACCACAAATAGGAACTAATGAACATACCCGCGATCCCATAGAAAGACATCACGATCCCTTGTGGGAAAAAAAGGATTTGCTGAGAAGGAAATAAGGATATCAGATTCCTACCAAGGTAACTAGACGTTCCAACCAATAAGAATCCCAGTGAACCTAAAAAAAGGATACAGGCCCAACATAAATTACTTGTTTTTCGAGACCCCATTATAAGTTCTATCCATATATGTTCTGATCGCCAGTTCATACTAGATCCAATTGTTTAATTTTATTGAAATTTAGAGAATAACCAAAATTTGACTTTCTTTTTTTGTTCCTGAAGCAACTCTTATCAACTAGCACTCTTATTATGATGTGAACCATTAGGAGTAATTCATCGAATCGCTTAGATATAAAAAAGGATCCCCCTCATATAATCCCACTATAGATATCTACATACATAGAGATATTTTGACTTTCCATTTCATACATCTGCGGACCCCCTTTTGAATATATAATCTATTTATCCCCATATATCATCCCATGATGTTTCCACGCGCATAATAGCTCTTTCATTTGTGTTCGGAAGAATCCACATGTTGTATCCTATGTCCACTAAATAGATAGATAAATTTAAATAGATATAGATATCTGTATTATGACCCAAGTCCGAGTCTTGAAAAAAAAAATGAACGAGATTGGGTCCCGTCGAATCTAGATAATCTTGTTTTTTTGAACATGAAGAGATAGGGAAGCCATTGCAATTGCTGGAAATACTAGACCCACTAAAGGCACAAAAAAAGCGGGTAAGTTGAAAGTTGTCATAGAATGGATACCTCGATTTAATATTTTGTACCTGTTATAAAGATATCTTATGATAAGTATATCTCTTATCAGTATATAATAATAGGTACAAGAAACGTAGAACTAAATAAGTGTACCTATTCACTTTTATATAATATATATTTATTATTATTGTTCTCTTATACTTATCTTCTAATAAATACCAAAAAAGGTTCTTACTTGGAGAATAATTATATCTATAATAAATACGTAATGTAATAAAATAACATGAATTTTTCCTAATTTAGGAGAAAAATTAACTCTTTTATCCTATTGATAGAGCCTTCCCGATTACTAATCATGCATTATATAGGTAGAAATAAAATGGATCTGTAGCAAATAAGAAAAGTGATTATCAAGAACTTCTGATCCGTTATACAATTGTATTTTATAACCTCAAGTAAAACTCCGTGCTTATTATTTTTTATTTTCACTTTGATTACCATAAACTAAATAAAATGGAAACTAAATACTTGTAAACTTCAAATAAAAAAAACAGAATTAAATGATCTACTTGATTCAATTTTGATTCAAAGGGCAGAAACCGTGAAGCTGAAATAACTCACTCAGAACACCCTTTAAAGGATTACGTGGTACGATTGGGTCGAATAAGCCCTTATGGAATAAATACTCAGCTTCTTGTGACCCATCAGGTACTGTCTTATTCAATGTTTGTTCAATTACTCTTTTACCTGCAAATGCAATGTAAGCATTAGGTTCGGCAATAATGATATCTCCTAACATACCAAAACTGGCAGTCACCCCACCGGTTGTAGGAGATGTAAGGATTGATACGTAGAATAACTTTTTATTTGATTGATAATCATATAAAGCTGAAGATATTTTAGCCATTTGCATCAAGCTCAAACTTCCTTCTTGCATGCGGGCTCCCCCCGAAGCACACACTATAATAAGGGGTAGAGATCTATTAGTAGCATATTCGATCAAACGGGTGATTTTCTCGCCTACTACGGATCCCATACTGCCCCCCATAAACTGAAAATCCATAATCCCAATTGCGATGGAAATACCGTTTAATTGACCTATGCCTGTTTGAACAGCCTCAGTTAACCCTGTCTTTTTTTGATAAGAATCAATACGATCTTTATAAGGCTCCTGCTCCGAATGAAATTCAATGGGGTCCACCGAAACCATGTCCTCATCCATAGCATCCCAAGTGCCTGGATCAATCAAAAGTTCGATTCTTTCTGAACTACTCATTTTCAAATGATATCCACATTGTTCACAAATATTCCGTTTTAACCTAAAAAATTTCTTATAATTTAATCCATAACAATTTTCGCATTGAACCCACAAATTCCTGTATTTTTGACTTATATCGAGATCACTTCCACTTGCGCTAGTTTGTATACTGATGAAACTATCACTGTCAATACTATTTACGCTTTCACTACAAATGTAACTAGAAATGTAATTCTTACTGTAATTGTCACTACCGCTTGAAATGTAACTATCAATATGGATTTCAGAACGAAGATAACTCTCAATGCAACTAGTAATGTGATTATTCCAACTATATTGAGTATCATACATGTAACGATTGTAGTAGTGATTGTCACTCTTAGGTCCATCATTCGGATAACTATAATTTAGGCAACTAGAAAAAAAACCGCCCAATTCACTCAAAAAAGAACGATCGTCTTCAACCTCAAAAATAAAATTTTCAATATCCAAATATATGGAAAAATTTTCACCATTACTATCCTTAACTAAAAAAGTGTCATCACAGATCAAACTCCGAATGTTGCTGACACCAAATAAAGGATCAATATTATTAGAGCTGTCACTATCAATCCAACCATGAATCATGTTATTTATAACAGGGTC